TTTTCAGTTTTTTACATTTAAAGAAATTTTTAAGTCATTGGGTTGAATTTAAGATTATAAAGTTTTTTTTATTTAAAATGTTATTTTAAGTTAAAACTTTAGTGAGAATATAATAAGGACATAATAATATATAATTATTTTATTGATTATAAGATCTTATAAAGAAAGATTTATATTACATTATTCGTATAAATTAACATCTTTATTTATACAAGTTTTAATAACCTATAAGGAGAGAATTAGAAAAAGGTCTTAATATTAAAACATATGTACGTGTATTACAATTATTTTCGTTAATTAAAATAAGATAAAGATATATTATTAAATTTATTATTATATACTATAGTATACTTAACTAGTAGATTCCATTATAGGGTAAAAAAAAATGGAATCTACTAGTTAAGTATACTATAGTAAACCAATGCTTTTGAAAAAAGAATAGAATCGAGGAATTGGGCAAAAAAAATTTTTTGGGAGGTGGGCTTTTTGCTCGTTTTACTTAATTTTGTAAATTATTTAAAAGTTAAAAGATTAATTTAGTCTGATCCAAAATTTAAATTATTTTAATTCTATTCTTTTTTCAAAAGCATTGGTTTTATTTAAAATTGATCCATGATTTATTTATAAATTAATAAGTTTAAGTTTTATTCTTGCTTGAACTGTTCATTTTAACATTAATCTATATGTAAATTTTTGTATTTTAATTTTCTAGAAGAAAATTAAGCTTATAATGGCAGTAGATAATTTTATTGATATTAAGTTAATTTAGATTTGGTAAATGTTTATAGATTTGGTAAAAGCTGTGCCAGCATCCGCGGTTATACAGCAAAATCAAATGAACATTATTGGTTTTTAAGTAATTAATATAGTTTTTTTAATAGGAATTAAAATATTATAAGGTGAAATATTTATAATATTTTGAGGTTTATTATTTTAGTATGATTGTTGTGAAAATAAAAATATAAACTAGGATTAGATACCCTATTATTTTTATTGTAAAGTTAATAAACTAGAGTATTAGTAGGTATGGTCTTGAAACTTAAAGAATTTGGCGGTATTATAGTCTATTTAGAGGAATCTGTTATGTAATCGATAGTCCACGTTGAACCTTACTTATATTATTTCTTGTATACCGCTGTTTATGAATATACTTTTAGGTAATTTTCTGAATATAATATTAATTAAGATTTCAAGTCAAGGTGCAGTAATATATAAGTTGAATAATGGATTACAATAAATTTTATTTATATGGATTGTTATTGAAAAATAATTTGAAGGTGGATTTAATTGTAATTTTATAAAGATTATTAAAATGATTTATAGCTCTATAATATGCACACATCGCCCGTCACTCTCATTACTTATCGTTACTAAGATGAGATAAGTCGTAACAAAGTAGGTGTATCGGAAGGTGTACCTAGAAAGTTATTATCAGGTTAAACTTAAAGTTAAGGTTTTCATTTACACTGAAATTTATTATCGTGCGATTCGATTTAATCTGAAATTAATAAGATTGTTTTATGTTATTAAGATAATAATAAATTTAAATTAAGTAAATTTTAAGTTATTGTATAATTTATGGATTTAATTAATTTTACTATAGTAAATTAGTACTGTGAAGGAATTTATAGTTATTAAAATATAATTAGAAAAAGGTATTTTTATTTAATGTATCTTGTGTCTCAGAGTGTATTAAAATAGATTATTTATGTTTTTTTTCTCGAATTTAAAAGATTTAATTGGAAATATTATTTTTTGTATCATAAAAATTAATAATTTTTAATTGGTAATGAGATGTTATTCGTTTTTAAGGATATCTAGTTTTTTAATAAATGAATTCAATTCAGAGTATAAAAGTTATTAAATATTTTTGATATTTAAGTATTTTTTGTACTTAATTTTAAAAGGGATTAACTTTTTAAAATATAATTATAATAAAAAATTATTAGAGGATTTTATGAATTTAGAATTTGTTAATAATTAAAGGATGTTAAAATTTAATTCTTATTTTAAAATGATTTTTAATTATTATTTAATTTTTATATTAAAATGTTAAATTTAATTTAAAATTTTTAGAAATTATGATTTAATTAGTAAAATTTAATTTATTTAGTAAAATAAAAATTGTAATGTTAATATAAAGAATTAGGCAAATATTTTACTCGCCTGTTTATTAAAAACATGGTTTCTTGAATATATTTAAGAGATCTAACCTGCCCACTGAAAATATTTTGAAGGGCCGCAGTATTTTGACTGTGCAAAGGTAGCATAATCATTAGTCTTTTAATTGAAGGCTGGTATGAATGGTTGGACGAGGTAAATACTGTTTTATGTTAATTGAAATTGAATTTAGAATTTAAGTAAAAAGACTTAAATATTATTAAGGGACGAGAAGACCCTATAGAGTTTAATAAGTTTAATAATTAATTGAGTTATTAATTAATTTTTGGTTTTTATGAAATTTATTTAATTGGGGTGATTAGAGAATAAAGAAAACTCTTCTTTAAAATTAATATTATTATTAGTTTTATGATCCATTATTAATGATTAAAAGATTAAATTACCTTAGGGATAACAGCATAATTCTTTTTAAGAGTTCATATCGAAAAAGGAGATTGTGACCTCGATGTTGGATTAAGATTAGTTTTGGGTGCAGATGTTCAATAACTAGGTCTGTTCGACCTTGAAAATCTTACATGATCTGAGTTTAAACCGGAGTGAGCCAGGTTGGTTTCTATCTTTAATTTTATTAAATATTTTAGTACGAGAGGACCAGATATTTAAAATAATTTTTGTAGCAATGAATACTAATAAAATGGACTATTTTGGCAGAATTAAGTGCGACAGATTTAGAATCTGTAAATATGATTTATAATCATAGATAGTAAATGTTAAGTAAGGAATTATTTATATTAATATTAGTAGGTTTAATTTTAATTATTTTTGTAATAGTTGGGGTTGCTTTTTTTACTTTATTAGAACGAAGGGTTTTAGGTTATATTCACTTGCGAAAGGGGCCAAATAAAGTAGGTTTTGTTGGTATTTTACAACCTTTTAGAGATGCAATTAAATTATTTTGTAAAGAACATATAAATCCTTTAGTTTCTAATTATTTATTATATTATGTATGTCCTGTTTTTTCTTTATTTTTGTCTTTAATTTTATGAATATTAATACCTTATATAACAGGTTTATTTACTTTTAATTTAGGCATATTCTTTTTTTTAGTATGTACAAGAATAGGAGTTTATACTGTAATATTAGCTGGTTGATCTTCTAATTCAAATTATGCTTTATTAGGAGGTTTGCGTGCAGTAGCTCAAACAATTTCTTATGAAGTTAGATTAGCTTTAATTTTATTATCTTTTATTTTTTTAGTTAGAAGATATTCATTACTTGATTTTTATTATTATCAAATAGGAATTTGATTTTTATTTTTATGTTTGCCTTTAAGTAATGTTTGATTTGTTTCTTGTTTAGCTGAAACTAATCGTAGTCCATTTGATTTTGCTGAAGGTGAATCTGAATTGGTTTCAGGTTTTAATGTTGAATATGGAAGTGGAGGATTTGCTTTAATTTTTTTAAGAGAGTATTCAAGAATTTTATTTATAAGTATATTAATATGTGTTATTTTTTTAGGTTCTGATTTAAATTCATTTACTTTTTATTTAAAATTAATTTTTATTGCTTTTATATATATTTGAGTTCGTGGAACATTACCACGATATCGATATGATAAATTAATATATTTAGCATGAAAAAGATTTTTACCTTTATCTTTAAATTTTTTATTTTTTTATTTAGGTTTAAAAATTTTCTTTTAAAGGTTTTGTTAAGTAAATAAAAAGTTAATAAGGGAATTTAACCCTTTCATTATGATTTCAAGACATAAGCTTATTCATTAAGTTTATAACTTTTATTTATTGATAAAGGATATCATCTCAAGTTTTAATAATTACAGGATTAAGAATATAATAAAGGAAATATAGGACTGTTAAAATTTGACCTGTTAAAATATAAGGATCTTCAACTGGACGAGCACCAATTCATGTTAATAAAATAACAATTACTACTATTGATCAAAATATAAATTGGTTAATTGGATAATATTGAAGACCACGGGAATTTGTAATAGTAAGAGGTATAAAAAATAAAATTGCAATTGATATAACTAAAGCAATAACTCCTCCTAGTTTATTTGGAATAGATCGTAAAATAGCATAAGCAAAAAGAAAATATCATTCGGGTTGAATATGAACTGGTGTAACTAAAGGATTTGCAGGAATAAAATTATCTGGATCACCTAAAATATAAGGTTCTTTTAAAGATAAAATAGCTAATACTATAAATAAAACAATAAAACCTAAAATATCTTTAAATGTAAAATAAGGATGAAAAGGAATTTTATCAATATTTCTATTTACACCCAAAGGATTATTTGATCCTGTTTGGTGTAAAAATAATAAATGAACTATTACGGTAGCTGCAACAATAAAAGGTAAAACAAAATGAAAAGTGAAGAAACGATTTAAAGTTGCATTATCAACTGCAAAACCCCCTCAAACTCATTGTACTAATTCAATCCCTAAATATGGAATTGCTGAAAGTAAATTAGTAATAACTGTAGCTCCTCAAAAAGATATTTGACCTCAAGGTAAAACATAACCTATAAAAGCTGTTGCTATTACTAAAAATAAAATAACGACTCCAATTATTCATGTATAATAAAATTTATAAGATCCGTAATATATTCCTCGTCCAATGTGTAGATAAATACAAATAAAAAATATTGAAGCTCCATTAGCATGTAAAGTTCGGAGAAGTCAACCATAATTTACATCACGACAAATGTGAGCAACTCTAGAAAAAGCTAAATCAATATGAGCAGAATAATGTATAGCTAAGAATAAACCTGTTATAATTTGAATAATTAAACATAAACCTAAAAGGGACCCAAAATTTCATCATGATGAAATATTTGAAGGAGTAGGAAGATCAACAAGAGCATTATTAGAAATTTTAATTAATGGATGTGTTTTACGTAAGGGTTTATACATTAGTTTATTTATTAATTTATTTGTCGTAAAGGACCTTTATAAATATTAATGATTTTAACAACTGCAATTAGAGTTAAAAATAAATAAGATGCAATTAAAATTGTAATTATATTAATAGGTTGATTATACATTTTTAATAAAAAATTATTAGAGGTAATAGATAAGGATAAATTATTTTCTATATTTTCATATAGATTTATTGGGAAGTTGAAATTTATATAATAAAGAAAAAATAAAATTAAAGGTAGTAAAAGTATAGAAAAAAGAATTTTATTTGAATAAAAGAATATTTCATTTGAAGCTAATCTTGTTACATATATAAATAAAACTAATATTCCTCCTAGATAAATTAATAATAATACATAAGAAAATCAAAATCTCAAAGATATATAACCTCTAATTAAACATATTGAGATTGCTTGAAGAAAAAGAACTAACCCTATAGATAATGGGTGATTTAAAAATAAAAAAATAATTCTTAATGTAATACTTACTCTTAATAACAAATATAAAATATCAAAGGATAGTTTAATAAAAATATTAGTTTTGGAAATTAATGATAAGAATTTCTTTCCTTTGAAGTTTTAAAAGTAAGACTTATTTTTGGTTTACAAGACCAATGTTTTATATTAAACTATTAAAACATAATGTTAATAATATTTTACTTTATATTTTTTTGTGGATTATGGGTTTTTTCATCTAAGCGTAAGCATTTATTAATAACATTATTAAGATTAGAATTTATTGTTTTAATTTTATTTATTATTTTATATTATTATGTGATAATAATAAGTGGTGAATTATATATAACTATATTTTTTATATCATTTGCTGTTTGTGAAGGAGCTTTAGGTTTATCAATTTTAGTTTCTATAATTCGTACACATGGAAATGATTATTTTAATTCTTTTGGTTTATTACAATGTTAAGATATATTATATTTTTAATTTTTTTAACCCCCTTATGTTTCTTAAATAATAGATGGTGATTAATTCAAAATTTATTATTTTTAATTTCTTTAATATATTTAATTAATATTGATTTTTTTTATTGAACAAATTTAAGTTATATATTTGGATATGATTATTTATCATATGGTTTGGTTATATTAAGATTTTGAATTTGTGTTCTTATAATTATAGCAAGTTATTCTGTAATTCGTTATCAATTTTTTAATAAATTATTTCTATTTATAATTTTAATATTATTATTAATATTGTATTGTACTTTTTGTAGATTACATATAATTTCTTTTTATTTTTTTTTTGAAGGTAGATTAATTCCTACTTTATTTTTAATTTTTGGATGAGGATATCAACCTGAACGTCTTCAAGCTGGAATTTATTTACTTTTTTATACTTTATTTGCATCTTTACCTTTACTTTTAGGAGTTATATATTTATATAATAATTTAAATTATTTGGTTTTTTCATTAATATATATAAGAAATTTTATAAATTTTTATCTTTATTTAAGAATAATTTTGGCATTTTTAGTTAAAATACCAATATATTTAGTTCATTTATGACTTCCTAAAGCTCATGTTGAAGCCCCAGTTTCAGGATCTATAATTTTGGCTGGAGTTTTACTTAAGTTAGGAGGTTATGGTTTATTACGAGTTTTTGAATACTTAATAGGAATTGGAATAATATTTAATATATTTTGATTATCAATTAGATTAGTAGGAGGTTTTTTAGTAAGATTAATATGTTTACGTCAGGTTGATATAAAGGCATTAATTGCATATTCATCTGTTGCTCATATAGGATTAGTAGTAGGAGGATTAATAACTTTAAATGTTTGAGGTTTTTATATAACTTTTGTTTTAATAATTGCTCACGGATTATGTTCATCTGGTTTATTTTGTTTAGCTAATATTAGATATGAGCGTTTAGGTAGTCGGAGTTTATTAATTAATAAAGGATTATTAAATTTAATACCTAGAATAGCTCTTTGATGATTTTTATTATCATCTTGTAATATAGCTGCTCCTCCTTCTTTAAATTTATTAGGAGAAATTGGTTTATTTAATAGAATAGTAGGTTGGATGTGAATAGTAATACTATTTTTAATATTAATTTCATTTTTTAGAGCTGCATATACATTATATTTATATTCATATAGTCAACATGGAATTTATTATTCTGCTATATATAGAAGAGTAAGAGGATATTGTCGTGAGTATTTATTATTAATATTACATTGATTACCTTTAAATTTTTTAATTTTAAAAAGAGAATATGTTTTAATTTGATTTTAATTTACTTAAGTAGTTTAAATTAAAATTATGATTTGTGGTATCATAGATATAAATAATTATCTTAGGTCGTGATATATTTGTCTTTATGTTTTATTAGATTTTTTTCTCTAATGTTTTTTTCTTTAATAAGTTTTATATTAAGTATATATTTTATTTTAAATGATTTAGTATATTTTATTGAATGAGAAATTGTTAGATTAAATTCTTCTTCTATTGTTATAACTTTATTATTTGATTGAATATCTTTATTATTTATGAGTTTTGTTATATTAATTTCATCTTTAGTTATTTTATATAGAGAAGATTATATATCAGGAGATATTACTTTAAATCGTTTTATTTTTTTGGTATTAATATTTGTATTATCTATAATATTTTTAATTATTAGTCCTAATTTAATTAGAATTTTATTAGGTTGAGATGGATTAGGGTTAGTATCTTATTGTTTAGTGATTTATTATCAAAATGTAAAGTCTTATAATGCTGGGATATTAACTGCTTTATCAAATCGGGTTGGAGATGTAGCATTACTTATAGCTATTGCATGAATATTAAATTTTGGTAGATGGAATTATATTTATTATTTGGATTGTATAATAAATGAAATTGAATTATGTATTATTTCATTATTAGTTGTATTAGCTGGAATAACAAAAAGTGCTCAAATTCCATTTTCAGCCTGATTACCAGCAGCTATAGCTGCTCCTACTCCTGTATCTGCTTTAGTACATTCTTCAACTTTAGTAACTGCTGGAGTATATTTATTAATTCGATTTAGAAAAGCCTTTCCTAATTGACTTATAAGAATTTTATTAGTAATTTCTGTTTTAACAATATTTATATCTGGATTAGGAGCTAATTTTGAATATGATTTAAAAAAAATTATTGCACTATCAACTTTAAGTCAATTAGGTTTAATAATAAGAATTTTATCTTTAGGATTTGCTGATTTAGCTTTTTTTCACTTATTAACTCATGCATTATTTAAGGCTTTATTATTTATATGTGCAGGTATAGTTATTCATAATGTTAAAAATTTTCAGGATATTCGATTTATAGGAAATTTATCATTATTTATACCTTTAACTTCTACTTGTTTTATAGTATCAAATTTTGCTTTATGTGGGATACCTTTTTTAGCAGGATTTTACTCTAAGGATATAATTTTAGAAGTAGTATCAATAAGAAATTTAAATATATTTATATATTTTTTATATTTTTTTTCTACAGGTTTAACTGTATGTTATTCATTTCGTTTATTTTATTATGTTTTATGAGGTGATTTTAATTTAGTTCCAATATTTAAATTAAGTGAGGAAAGATGAATAATAATTTATGGTATATTAGGTTTAATAATTTTTGCTGTTTTTGGTGGAAGTATATTAAATTGAATAATTTTTTTAACTCCTTATTTTATTTGTTTACCCTTTTTTATGAAAATAATACCTATTTTTGTTAGATTATTAGGTTTATGATTAGGTAGAGTTTTATTTAAATATAGATTAAATTATTATTTTAATTTATTTAAATATTATAGAATTATTATTTTTTCAGGTTCTATATGATTTATACCTTTAATTTTTACTAAAGGTGTAAGTAAAATACCATTATCTATTGGTTTAAAATCAATTAAGTATATTGATTTAGGTTGAAGAGAATATTTTGGAGCACAAAATTTATATTATGTTTTAATAAAAATTAGAGGATTTAATCAATGATTTCAAACGAATGATTTAAAATCTTATTTAGTAATTTTTTTAATTGCTTTAATTTTAATTATATTTATTATTTATTCAAATATCTTATATTAGAGTATAACACTGAAGCTGTTATTGAGATAATTTTTATCTTTGAATATATTTATAAAAATTAAAATTTTATTTTTACAATGAAAATGTAATGTTTTATTTAAACTATATAAATTAATTATAAGATGTAAATGGATTTTAACCACTTGAATAATAAGTTAGCAGCTTTTATTCGATCAACACATCTTCTTAATTGGAAAATAATTTCAATTTTATCATTAACAGTGATATACCTCTATTTTGGTTTCAATTAATAAATAAGGGTATATTAAATACCTTTCTATCAGGTCGAAACTGATTACAATTTATTTGCTTCTTACTTAATTTTATTAATTTATTAATAAATAAGGGTATATTAAATACCTTTCTATCAGGTCGAAACTGATTACAATTTATTTGCTTCTTACTTAATTTTATTAAGGAAGATTGATATTTCAATACTTTTTGAATGCAAATCAAATGTTATAATTAACTACAACCCTATTATGATGCTCATTCTAAAGAACCTTGATTTCATTCATGGTATAATCCGATTGTAAGAATAAATAAAAATAGTATACTAGTTGTAGTTCAAATTATTATATTTGAACTAAATGGAATAATAGTTATAGGTAAAATTAGTGCAATTTCTACATCAAAAATTAGGAAAATAATTGCAATTAAAAAAAATCGTAGTGAAAAAGGTAAACGGGAAGATCTAATTGGATCAAATCCACATTCAAAAGGTGAACTTTTTTCTCGGTCTTCAATATTTTTTTTTGATAAAAAATTAGTTAATAGTATTACAATAAATGAAATTATTAAAATAATTATTGATATTAAGCCTAGAATTTGAATTATTTATTCTAAAATATTAGACTTTTTGATTGGAAATCAAATGTACTTATTATACTAAATAAATATTTATCTACCTCATCAGTAAATAGAAACATATAAGAATAATCATACAACATCAACAAAATGTCAATACCATGCTGCTGCTTCAAATCCAAAGTGGTGATTTGATGTAAAATGTATAAATAATATACGAGATAAACATGTGATAAGGAATGTTGTTCCAATAATTACATGTAAACCATGAAATCCTGTTGCTACAAAAAAAGTAGATCCAAAAACTGAATCAGCAATAGTAAAAGGTGCTTCATAATATTCATATAATTGTAAAGCTGTAAAGTATAATCCTAAAATAATGGTAAAAATTAAACCTTGAATTGCTTGATTATAATTATTTTCTAATAAACCATGATGACTTCATGTAATTGTAATCCCTGATGCTAATAATACTGTGGTATTAAGAAGTGGGACTTGAAGAGCATTAAAAGGAATAATTCCTGATGGAGGTCATGAGGATCCTAATTCAATAGCAGGAGCTAATCTTCTATGATAAAAAGTTCAAAAGAATGATACAAAGAAAAAAACTTCTGATACAATAAATAGAATTATTCCTCATCGTAAACCTGTTATTACTTCCTTTGTATGACATCCTTGATAAGTTCTTTCTCGTACTACATCTCGTCATCATTGAATTGTAGTTAAAGTTAAGATTAAAATACCTAAAAATATTAATTTTTCGTTAAATTCATATGAAAATTTAATAAATCCTAATATTGCTACTATAATTCTAAAAGCTGCAACAATAGGTCATGGGCTATAAGTTACTAAATGATAAGGGTGATTTGTTGTATGTATTGACATTATTAATTAACTTCTCTAGAATATAATGTTCTTAAAACAGCAAAAACATATGATTGAATAATTGCTACTGCAGACTCTAAAGTTAAAAGTAAGATTTGTGTAATAATTAATAAAGGTAATAATGATATTATTATTGTTCTTCCAGTATTTCCTAAAAGAGTTATTAAAAGGTGTCCTGCAATTATATTAGCAGCTAATCGAATTGCTAAAGTACCAGGACGAATAATATTTCTAATAGTTTCAATACATACTATAAAAGGTATTAGAGCTCCAGGTGTACCTTGAGGTACTAAATGAGCAAATATATGTTTAGTATTATTAATTCAACCAAATAATATAAAGCTTAATCATAAAGGTAATGCGAAAGAAAGAGTTATAACTATATGACTAGTTCTAGTAAAAACATAAGGGAAAAGACCTATAAAATTATTATATATAATAATTGAAAAAGTTGAAATAAAAATAAATGTTGATCCTTTATTAATTTTTTTCTTACCAATTAATAATTTAAATTCTTCATGAAGTTTATTAATAATTAAATTTCATAAAATTGTACTTCGAGAAGGAATTAATCATAAAGATGTAGGAATTAACATAAGTCCAATAAAAGTTCTTAATCAGTTAATTGAAAGGTTTATAATATTTGAAGAGGGATCAAAAACTGAGAATAAATTTGTTATCATTTTCAGATTAAGGTTTTTTTAATAGTTTTAATAGAAGGAAGAGATGTAGCTTTATTAAAAGGTGAATAATAATTTAAAACATTAAATAGTAATAATATAATAGAAAAGAAAGAAAAAAGTATTAATCAATTTAAAGGTATTATTTGAGGAATAAAGAAATATTAGCTATATCTAATAATTTTAGTATGACATACTAATGTTATAAATTAACTAATTTCTTTATCATCAGAAGTAAGTGCTATATTACTATATTCTGGTTTAAGAGACCATTACTTGCATTTCAGTCATCTGATGATTCAGATATATTTGAAATTCAATTTAAGAAATCACTAGTAGATGTTCTTTCAATTACAATAGGTATAAATCTGTGATTTGCACCACAGATTTCTGAACATTGTCCATAAAATACTCCAGGACGATTAAACCAAAATGTTGCTTGATTAAGTCGTCCCGGAGTAGCATCAGCTTTAACTCCAATTCTAGGAATAGTTCATGAGTGAATTACATCTTCTGATGTAATAAGAATTCGTGTTAAAGTATTTATTGGTAAGGTTGTTCGGTTATCTACTTCAAGTAAACGAATATTGTAAGGATTTAATTCATTTTGAGGAATTATATAAGAATCAAATTCTACATCTGTAAAATCTGAATATTCATAACTTCAATATCATTGATGTCCAATAGTTTTTAATGTTAAAGTAGGATTAGAATTTTCATCAATTAAGTAAAGAATTCGAAGTGAAGGTAGAGCAATAAAAATTAGAACTACTGCAGGTAATACTGTTCAAAGAATTTCAAGATATTGACCATCTATAACATGTCGATCTATAAATTTATTAGTTATTAAAGATAAAATTATATAACTTACTGTAGTTACAATTATGGTAATAATAAATATTGAATGATCATGAAAATATATTAATTGTTCTATTAAAGGTGAAGCTCTATCTTGTAAGCCTAAATTTGCATATGTAGCCATGATATTCTAAAAAAAGTGTGAAACTTTATTTGTGGAGCTTAAACCCACTGCACTATTCTGCCATATTAGAAGATATTAATTATTTAATAGTAATTAAAGTTAATTCATTATAGGTATGTTCTGCTGGAGGATAATTATGGGCTCATTCAATAGATCTATTTATTTGAGTTGAAAATAATACTGAACGGCTTGATCTTATTCTTTCTCATAAAATAAAAATGAATATAATAACGGCAATAAATGAAATTATAGATCCTATTGATGATAAAATATTTCATGAAGTATATGCATCAGGATAATCAGAATATCGTCGTGGTATTCCTGCTAATCCTAAAAAATGTTGTGGGAAGAAAGTTAAATTAACTCCTACAAATATAGTAAAGAATTGACTTTTTAATCATCTTGGGTTTAATGATAAACCAGTAAATAAAGGATATCAGTGAACAAATCCAGCTATAATAGCAAAGACGGCTCCTATTGATAAAACATAATGAAAATGAGCTACTACATAATAAGTATCATGTAAAATAATATCAATTGCTGAATTAGCTAAAATTACCCCAGTTAATCCACCAACTGTAAAAAGGAAAATAAAACCTAAAGCTCATAAAGATGCTGGTCTATAAATTATTTTTGATCCATATATTGTTGCAAGTCAACTAAAAATTTTAATTCCAGTAGGTACTGCAATAATTATAGTTGCTCCGGTAAAATAAGCTCGTGTATCAACATCCATCCCAACTGTAAATATATGATGAGCTCAAACAACAAAACCTAAAAAACCAATTGCTGATATAGCTCAAATTATACCATAATTTCCAAAAGCTTCCTTCTTACCACTTTCATGTGAAATAACATGAGAAATTATACCAAATCCTGGTAAAATTAGAATATAAACTTCGGGATGACCAAAAAATCAAAATAAATGTTGATATAAAATTGGATCACCTCCTCCTGCTGGATCAAAAAAGGATGTATTAAGATTTCGATCAGTTAAAAGTATAGTAATTGCTCCTGCAAGAACTGGTAGAGATAATAATAAAAGTAGAGCTGTAATACCTACAGATCAAACAAAAAGTGGAACTTGAGTTTGATTTATATAAATAGGTTTTATATTAATTATAGTTGTAATAAAATTAACTGCTCCTATAATTCTAGATATACCTGCTAAGTGAAGGGAAAAAATTGTTAAATCTACAGCGGGTCCTGCATGAGCAATTCTTGCTGATAAAGGGGGATAAACAGTTCATCCTGTTCCAGCTCCTCTTTCAACTGATCTACTAATTAGTAATAATAAAATTGAGGGAGGAAGTAATCAAAATCTTATATTATTTATTCGAGGAAATGCTATATCAGGTGCTCCAAGTATTAAAGGAACTAATCAATTACCAAATCCTCCAATCATAATTGGTATAACTATAAAAAAAATTATAATGAAGGCGTGAGCAGTAACAATAACATTATAGATTTGATCATCTCCGATTAATAAACCTGGTTGACCTAATTCTGTTCGAATTAAAATACTTAATGATGTTCCTAATATACCAGCTCAAGCACCAAAGATAAAATATAATGTCCCAATGTCTTTATGATTTGTTGAGAATAATCATCGTTGCAATAAAGGTAAAATGGCTGAGGTTATTAGGTGATAGATTGTAAATCTATTAAGGGGATTATTTCTCTTTTACCAAAGGTCTTATATTCATGAAATGATATTAGAATGCAATTCTAAAGGTGTAAATAAATACTAAGACTTAAAGACAATCTTCTTTATTTATAACTTTGAAGGATATTAGTTTAATTTAACTTAAAGTCTTAATATATAGACAGAATTAAAGTGCAAGCTAATATTCCTAAAGTTAAAATTGAAAGAGAAAATATAATAGTTTTTGGATAATTTTGTTTAGGATAAATTAATATTATTCATGTAATTTCGGAATTTGTAATTATTAGAGTTGTGTATATTATTCGTATATAATAATATAAAGTTAGAAGAGAAGATATAATTAAAATTGATGAAGTGAAAATTATTAAATTTTGTGCTATAAATTGAATTGCAATTCATTTTGGGAAAAATCCTAAAAATGGGGGTAAACCACCTAAAGATAATATAGAAATGAAAAGTGTAAATTTAATAATTTTTTTATTGTTTATAGTATTAAAAGTTTGTGAAATATATGAAAGATTAATTATTGCTGTTAAAGAAATAATTGAAATAATATTGATTGTATAAATGATAAAGTATATTCATCATAAGTTTGATCCTATAATTATAGTAGTTAATATTCATCCAATATGATTAATTGATGAAAATGATAGAATTTTACGTAAAGAAATTTGATTAATACCTCCAATTGCACCAATAATTGCTGAAGAAATAATTATTAATTGAATAAATAAATTATTGGATAATAAATATGAAATCAGTATAAGAGGAGCAATTTTTTGAATTGATAAAATAATAAAACAGTTTATTCATGATAAACCCTCTACTACTGAAGGTAATCATCAATGGAATGGAGCACTAGCAATTTTTATTAAAAAAGGAATTATAATTAAATTATTTCAAGTTCTTGTTTTTATAAGATAAAATATTTCATAGGTATTAGTTTTTAATAGAATTAAGAAGAGTAATGAGGAAGATGCAATTGCTTGAATTAGAAAATATTTAAGGGAAGCTTCAGTGGAAAATATATTTTTATTAGATGATAACAGAGGAATGAAGGAGAGTAAATTAATTTCTAAACCTATTCATGCTCCTATTCATGAATTAGCACATAATGAAATTAATACACCTCTAATTAATGTAAATAAAAAGAGGATTTTTGTCGAATTATTGGGCATTAGAAAAGAGAGATTACTCTATAGATGGGGTATGAACCCATTAGCTTAAATTTAGCTTACTTTTCTACATTTTGGTGTAAGGTGCACAAAAATTTTTGATATTTTAGGATTACAGTTTAATTCTGTTAAATGTAGTGATGATAGTAAAAGTAATAAAATTACATTATTTATCCTATCACGATAACCCTTTTAAATCAGGCATTTTACT